GTTGCCTGTAGCTTAAGCTTAAAGTATAGCATTGAAAATGCTAAGATGGTACTACCCTTCAACAAAGGTCTTGGTCTTGAACCTTATATTACCTAAAAATCACTTGTTTATACATGCAAGCCTCACCACACCGGTGAAACGCCATAAAACCACAAGCCGGCATCAGTCTATCCACCACAACGCCAAGCAACAGCCACACCCCCACGGGTAACACAGCAGTAGTTAACATTAGGCCATAAGTGAAAACTTGACCAAGCAAAGTGAACAAAGGGCCGGTTAATCTCGTGCCAGCGACCGCGGTTACACGATAGACCCAAGATAATATCAACGGCGTAAAAATGACTAAAACCAACAGTTATAACTTAGGGTAGAAACCGGACCGGGCTGTAAAAAGCCATAAGTTACATTAATCACCTCCCCCAACACCACACAACTTTGACTCATGAAAGCTAGGACACAAACTAAGATTAGATACCCTACTATGCCTAGCCGTAACACACAATTAAACTACCAATTGTCCGCCAAACAACTACGAGTCCCACTTAAAACTTAAAAGACTTGACGGTACTTCACCACGCCCTAGAGGAGCCTGTCTAATAACCGACAATCCACGATTAACCCGACCCTTTCTCGCCCAACAGTCTATATACCGCCGTCGCCAGCTTACCTTGTAAAAGAAATAAAGTGAGCTAAACAGTACTGCACTAAAACGACAGGTCGAGGTGTAACCTATGAAAGGGTATAAGATGGGCTACATTCTCCAACCGAGAATACGAATAGCACTCTGAAATTAGCGCCTGAAGGCGGATTTAGCAGTAAGATAAGAATAAAACACCTAACTGAACATAACGCAATGAAGTGCGTACACACCGCCCGTCATCCCTGTCACCAAACAATAAACCTTAATAAACCGACAAAATAAACCAAACAGGGCAAGTCGTAACATGGTAAGTGTACTGGAAAGTGCACTTAGAAACAAAAAGTAGCTTACAAAAAGCAATCGACCTACACTCGAACGACATTAACATTAATCTTTTTGAGCTGACTAAACAACTAAACACAAACATACACTACTAAACGAACAAATCATTTGCCCAGCCCAGTAGTTGCGATCGAACAGTCACAAGTCACAATAAAGTACCGCAAGGGAATCACCAAAGCAAAGAATAGCAAAGATTAACCCTTGTACCTTTCGCATCATGGTCTAGCAAGAACACACGGACAAGAAGAATCACAGCCCGCTACCCCGAAACCGAATGAGCTATTTTCAAGCAGTCTAACGGACGAACCCTTCTATGTAGCAAAATAGTGGAAAGACTTAAAAATAGAGGTGAAACGCCTATCGAATTCGGAGATAGCTGGCTACCCCGAACAGAATCTAAGTTCTACTTTAGAATAGCATTTAATCAATTAACCGTCTAAAGATAATCAACAAAGGTACAGCTCTGTTGATCCAGGATACAACCTGGACTTGCAAGAAACTATAACCCCCAAACCCGTAGGCCCTCAAGCAGCCACCCTAAAAAATATCGTCAAAGAATTAACTTAAACAAAACCAACACCAACTAAAAACTTCAAATTAACTAAAGGTGGACCTACATGAGTAGATATCATTATGCTAAAACTAATAATAAGACTCCATCTCTTTACGCACCCCTCCACTAGAAACAGAAAAACTACTAGTAATTAACAGACCATAAAAGGCAAACAATAAACCCATACACACCTTAAAACCGACTGTGACCCCAACACAGGAGCGTTAAAAAGAAAGATTAACTGTTATAAAAGGAACTCGGCAACCAGGGGCTCCAACTGTTTAACAAAAACATAACCTTTAGCCAAACAAGTATTAAAGGCGACGCCTGCCCAGTGAACTATTAAACGGCCGCGGTATCCTAACCGTGCAAAGGTAGCATAATCATTTGTCTATTAATTGTAGACCTGTATGAAAGGCAAAATGAGAGCCCAACTGTCTCTTATAACAAATCAATTAAACTGATCTCCTAGTACAAAAGCTAGAATATCAACATAAGACCAGAAGACCCTGTGAAGCTTTAACAAACCTATTAAACCTAATAATAACTACTTTCGGTTGGGGCGACCTTGGAACAAAAAAGAACTTCCAATATATGACTTCCTCATAAAATAGGCAAACAAGCCAATATTAGACCCAGCATAGCTGATAATTGAAATAAGTTACTCCAGGGATAACAGCGCCATCTTCTTTAAGAGCCCATATCAAAAAGAAGGTTTACGACCTCGATGTTGGATCAGGACATCCCAGTAATGCAGCCGTTACTAAAGGTTCGTTTGTTCAACGATTAACAGTCCTACGTGATCTGAGTTCAGACCGGAGCAATCCAGGTCAGTTTCTATCTATGATAGCGCTTTACCTAGTACGAAAGGACCGGTATAGCAAAGCCAATGCCACACGTACGCTTTAACCACAAAATACAATACCTATTAATAAACTTCCCCGCCCCAACCTAGATAAGGTTAATTAAGGACCACCACACCTTAATAATCTCAGTCCTACTTAACATCATTAACCCCCTACTATACATCCTCCCTATCCTCATTGCAGTCGCATTCCTCACCCTTTTGGAACGAAAACTACTAGGATACATACAACTACGTAAAGGCCCCAACTTAGTAGGCCCCCTAGGCCTACTCCAGCCTATCGCAGACGGCCTAAAATTAATTACAAAAGAAACAACCAAGCCAACCCTCTCATCCCCAGTCCTATTCACACTATCCCCAATCATAGCCCTATCCCTGGCCCTAATCTCCTGAGCACCAATACCTATACCAGACGCACTAACCAACATAAACCTCGGCCTACTCTTCATTATGGCCATATCCGGCATATTTACATACACCATCCTATGGTCCGGATGATCATCAAACTCAAAATATCCCCTCATAGGCGCAATACGGGCCGTGGCCCAAATAATTTCCTATGAGGTAACACTAGGGCTAATTATCGTCTCACTAGCCACTATCTCAGGGGGCTACTCTCTGTCCTCCTTTACAGAAGTACAAGAACCCTCCTGACTACTATTCGCATCCTGGCCCCTAGCTATAATATGGTTCACCTCCACCCTAGCAGAAACCAACCGAACTCCCTTTGACCTCACAGAAGGAGAGTCAGAACTAGTCTCCGGATTCAACCTAGAGTTCTCAGCCGGGCCTTTTGCCTTACTCTTTTTAGCCGAATATGCCAACATCCTACTAATAAACACCCTTTCAACCATAATATTCATAAATCCAGGAACCTCCAGCCCAGAACTATTCACAATTAACTTAATAATAAAGACAATAATTATAACTACCCTATTCTTATGAATCCGCGCCTCATACCCACGATTTCGATACGACCAGCTTATACACCTACTATGAAAACAATACCTCCCCCTCACCCTAGCTATATGCCTACTTAACTTATTTACAACAATAACATTCTCCGGAACCCCACCACAATGGAAGCGTGCCTGAAGCACAAGGACTACCTTGATAGAGTAGACACGGGAACCACTAAACCCCACTTCCCGCATCAAAGAGGGACTTCCATCCCTGGCCCCCAAAGCCAGTATTTTACTACTTAAACTACTCTCTGAAAAATCCCTATAACCGCAAAAAATAACTCTCCTAGGACCCCCCCCCTACCCCCCCCCACAATTTGGTCCTGAAATCGGCCTATATATGTACTCTTTACATATGTAGTCTTTATATTGCTATGTATAATAATACATTAATCGTTTTGCCTCACGCCTAATAAACGAGAATATGACTTTAATTAATTATATACGAAATCGGTTCACTCACATCATTTCCCTTCCTCATTTTCTGGTCGTTCCACTTATCAGAGGTTGTCTGTTATTAGTAACCATGGCTATCTACTTCAAACCGGTGTCCCATGATTTATCCCTTCCCGTGAAATCCTCTATCCTTTCGCCAAAAGCACACAGTCCCGCTTCTCACGGCCATATATTGTAACTCCTCCCGTCTATGTCCTTTCCAAGACCGCTGGTTACACCTTCAAGAACACCTCAATGGTCCGGAACCACCCCGCCTTACTTGCTCTTTCCAAGACCTTTGGTCGCACCCTTTATCCTGGTACATGTGGCCTCATGTTCTTATCACGTATGCCCGCAGAGCCCCTGGTTGCCTTTTTTTAGGTACCTTTCACCTGACACCCATATATGCCCGTTACCGTCACCCCTCTCCGGGGTAGACCATTAGTCCAGGTGGAGCTATGTTCTTGGTCTAGCACCTTTCCCTATATGGATACATCTCTTAATGCTTGTTAGACATATTTTTCCATACTGCTAAAAATTTCATTCTTTTTTACTAAAGAAATCCCGCTTTGAGTACATTTTTTTACCCGTTTTTTCAAATTTTCACCAAAATCAATGCCACTTTTCCATACTAAATATTCCAAACCCGAAATCCTATAAGAAGTTATTTTTGCAATCCGTTTTATTTTTTTTTTAACGCGAGGAAAAAAAAGATTATAAAAAACCCCGACACATTTTAAGGCCCCCAAAATCGCCACCTTTCACATCGCCTCGAATCACAAGCGCCAATTGCCCGATGGCGAACACAGCCGTTTTTGCCTTTATTTTTAACCCAAACCCGAGTTTTTATATATTAAGGTAGCAAAGCACGGCCATGCAAAAGGCTTAAAACCTCAACACAGGTGTTCAAATCATCTCCTTAATACTAGAAAACCAAGATTCGAACTTGGACCTAGAAGCCCAAAACTTCTAATACTACCCTATAATACTTTCTAAGTAAAGTCAGCTAAAAAAGCTATCGGGCCCATACCCCGAAAATGTCCACAGGGCCTTTACTAATTAACCCAATATCTCTAGCAACCATTACAACCAGCATCATCATAAGCACCGCCCTAATCACCACAACAACCCACTGACTAATAGCCTGAGTTTGCCTAGAAATCAACACCCTATCCATAGTCCCAGTTATCTCCAGCCCTCACCACCCCCGAGCAACAGAAGCAACAACAAAGTACTTTCTAACACAAACTCTCGCCTCCATGACCATCCTATTTGCCACAACCATAAATGCACTAAACACATCAAACTGAGAAATCCCCCTTACCACAGAAACCTCAACCATAAAAATTATCACCCTGGCCCTAATAATAAAAATAGCAGCAGCACCATTCCACTTTTGACTCCCAGAAGTAGCACAAGGCGCCACAACACTAACAACCCTAGTAATCCTGACTTGACAAAAAATTGCCCCCCTCACCATCCTCGTAATAAACCACAACAACACCAACCTAATAATCCTAAATTCATCGGCAATCCTGTCCATCCTAATCGGAGGGCTGGGGGGGCTCAACCAAACCCAAATCCGAAAACTAATAGCCTTCTCATCAATCGCCCACACAGGCTGAATCCTAGCAACCATCGCCCTAGCACCAAACATCTCTACCCTGACCTTTTTAATCTATACAATAACAACCACCCCAATCTTCCTCATACTAAACGCATCAACAACAACAACTATTAAAGACATAGCGACCATATGAGCCACCTCCCCCCACCTAATACTAATTATACTACTAACCACCCTATCTCTCGCCGGCCTCCCCCCCCTTACAGGGTTCATACCAAAATGACTCATCCTGAACAAAATAACCACCCTCAGCCTAACCACAGAAGCCACCCTCATAGCCATATTCTCCCTGCCCAGCCTCTACGTCTACATCCGACTAACCTATATTTTAACCATAACAATACCCCCCCACACATCCACCACACAAATAAAATGACGACTACCACACAAGAAACCTCCACTAATCTCAACCACTCTAGCAACCATGATAATACTACTATTACCCCTCTCACCAAATATATAGAAACTTAAGTTATATTAAACTAGGGACCTTCAAAGCCCCAAATAAAGCACTACTTTAGTTTCTGCAGAGCTTGCAGCATCACCACATCTCCTGCTTGCAACACAGACATTTTAACTAAACTAAAGCTCCCTAGATTAGCAGGCCTCGATCCCGCAAGAAACTAATTAACAACTAGCTGTCCAAACCAACGGACTTTAACCTACCTTCTCCGTTTTTTGGGGGGAGGAGAAAAAACGGAGAAGCCCCGGGCGGAGGCCGACTTCAGATTTGCAGTCTGACATGATGACACCTCGGGGCCTGATAGCAAGGAGTTACCTATGTGTAAATTTACAGTCTACCGCTTAAATCAGCCATACTACCTGTGTACATTACCCGTTGACTATTTTCAACAAACCACAAAGATATCGGAACCCTATACCTTATATTTGGCGCATGGTCCGGCCTTGTTGGGGCCTGCCTCAGCATCCTAATACGCATGGAGCTGACACAGCCAGGAACTTTATTTGGCAGCGACCAAATCTTCAATGTCTTAGTAACCGCCCACGCATTCATCATAATCTTCTTCATAGTCATACCCATCATAATCGGAGGATTCGGAAATTGACTAATCCCCCTAATACTGGGGACCCCCGACATAGCCTTCCCCCGAATAAACAATATAAGCTTCTGACTTCTGCCCCCAGCCCTACTTCTATTGCTGTCTTCCTCTTACATCGAAGCAGGCGCAGGCACAGGTTGAACCGTCTACCCGCCCCTCTCCGGAAACTTAGTTCACTCGGGCCCATCAGTAGACCTAGCCATCTTCTCACTCCACTTGGCCGGAGCGTCATCCATCCTCGGAGCAATCAACTTTATCACTACATGCATCAATATAAAACCCAAATCCATACCAATATTTAATATCCCCCTTTTTGTCTGATCCGTTATAATCACCGCAATTATACTACTTCTAGCACTACCCGTACTTGCAGCAGCAGTCACCATACTCCTGACAGATCGAAACTTAAATACAACCTTCTTCGACCCCTGCGGGGGCGGGGACCCAGTTCTATTTCAACACCTATTTTGGTTCTTCGGCCACCCAGAAGTCTACATCTTAATCCTGCCCGGTTTTGGCATTGTATCTAGCATCATCACCTTCTACACAGGAAAAAAGAACACATTCGGGTATACTAGCATAATCTGAGCAATAATATCTATTGCAATCCTGGGCTTCGTAGTCTGAGCCCATCATATATTCACTGTGGGCCTGGATATCGACAGCCGTGCCTACTTCACAGCAGCCACAATAATTATCGCAATTCCAACGGGAATTAAAGTTTTTGGCTGACTAGCCACCCTCGCCGGAGGACACATCAAATGACAAACCCCAATCTACTGAGCCCTGGGGTTTATCTTCCTATTTACCGTGGGCGGGATAACCGGGATCATCCTGGCAAACTCATCCCTAGACATCGTACTTCATGATACCTATTACGTCGTAGCGCACTTTCACTACGTCTTATCCATAGGGGCAGTATTTGCCATCATGGGCGGCCTCACCCATTGATTCCCCCTATTTACAGGATACTCATTAAACCAAACCCTAACTAAAACTCAATTCTGAGTAATATTTTTAGGTGTCAACATAACATTCTTCCCGCAACATTTCTTAGGGCTATCTGGAATGCCCCGACGATACTCAGACTTTCCAGACGCCTTTACCCTATGAAACACTATTTCATCAATTGGCTCAACAATCTCTCTAGTCGCAGTACTTATATCACTATTTATTGTTTGAGAAGCACTCACATACAAACGTAAGCCCACAATCCAGCTGGGGAAAAAAACCCACATTGAATGACTACACGGAACACCACCCCCATACCACACTCACACTGAACCCACCTTTATACCCAATAACACATTCGCCCCAATCCGGGAGTATATCTCATACATACAATGGCCCTGACCCGAGAAGAGACAGACTTGAACTGCCACCTGTTAATTTCAAGTTAACCGCACACTTATGCTTTCCTCCCGAGAATCTAGTAAACATATTACATGACTTTGTCATAGTCAAATCACAACATCTGTGATTCTCAATGCCCCACGCAACCCAACTATCGCTACAAGAAGCCCTCAGCCCAACAATAGAAGAAGTCGTATTCCTACACGACCACGTTCTTCTACTTACGTGCCTAATAACACTAGTAATCCTAATATTCACTGTCACTGCAACCACAACAGCCCTAACCCACAACGACCCGTCAGAAGAAGTAGAACAACTAGAAGCCGCATGAACAGCCGCCCCAATCATAATCCTAATCTTAACAGCCCTTCCATCCGTCCGATCCCTATACCTAATAGAAGAAGTATTTGACCCGTATCTCACAATTAAAACCACTGGCCATCAATGATACTGAAACTACGAGTACTCAGACGAAGCCCATATCTCATATGACTCCTACATACTACAGACACACAATCTCCCAAAAGGCTCACCCCGACTACTCGAAGTAGACCACCGCATAGTAATGCCGGCCGGCCTACAAACCCGAGTTGTAGTAACCGCAGAAGATGTACTTCACTCATGAGCAATCCCATCCTTAGGTGTCAAAGTAGACGCCGTACCAGGACGATTAAATCAAATCCCCTTAGCAACATCTCGAACTGGAGTATTTTTCGGCCAGTGCTCAGAAATCTGCGGAGCAAACCACAGCTTTATGCCCATCGCAGCAGAAGCCATTCCCCTATACCACTTCGAACAATGATTAGCCTCAGAGCAATCACTAAGAAGCTTATATAGCATCAGCCTTTTAAGCTGGGGAAGAAACAACACTTTCCTTAGTGAATGCCACAACTAGACATTGTATATATCCTTACGATTTACCTATGAACTTGACTAACTCTAACCCTAATCACATTAAAAATTAAAACTTTCACATTAACCACCAAGCCAAAAAAAGAACTAACTCTGAACACCAAACCAATAGCACCGCCCGCACCATGAACATAAATATATTCGAACAATTCACAAGCCCAGAACTCGCCCTCATCCCCACAACACCCCTATCAATCACAATCCCTCTTTTCCTAATCTACCATAAGCCAAAACTTATCGGGAATCGCATTACGACTGCTACCACCTGACTCTTAAAAATGTTCATATTGAACATAACAAACCAACTCACCCCGAAGGGACAAAAATGATCCCGCATACTAGCCGGCCTCATCCTTATACTCCTACTATCCAACCTACTAAGCCTACTACCATACACCTTCACATCAACCTCCCAACTATCTATAAACATAGCCCTAGCCCTTCCCCTATGACTAGCCACTATCATTACTGGCCTAAAAAACAAATTATCCTCAACACTAGCCCACCTCCTACCAGAAGGCTCCCCCACCCCACTAATCCCCTTCATAATTCTAATTGAAACAGTTAGTCTATTAATACGACCAATCGCACTAGGAGTGCGACTCACAGCCAACATCACTGCCGGCCACCTCCTTATAACAATAGCAAGCTCTGTCACCATCGACCTTATCAACACCTACATCTCCATCAGCCCACTAGCACTCACCCTGCTGTTCCTACTCACACTCCTAGAATTAGCAGTAGCCTGCATCCAAGCTTACGTTTTTGTTCTCCTAATTATCCTTTATCTACAAGAAAACACATAATGACACACCAACTACACCAATACCACATAGTTGACCCAAGCCCCTGACCCCTGACCGGGGCAGCGGGCTCCTTACTGCTAGCCTCAGGACTAGCCTTATGGTTCCACACAACCACAACACTAGTACTAAAGCTAGGACTTCTAACCCTCACACTCACCCTTATTCAGTGATGACGAGACATCATTCGAGAGAGCACCTATCAAGGACACCACACCCTAGGCGTCCAAAAAAACATACGATGGGGTATAATCCTATTTATCACATCAGAAGTATTCTTCTTCCTCGGCTTCTTTTGAACCCTCTACCACGTCAGCCTCGTCCCCACACCAGAACTCGGCGCAGAATGACCTCCCACCGGGATCAGCCCCCTAAACCCAATAGACGTGCCCCTACTCAACACTGCAGTACTACTTTCATCTGGCGCAACCATTACATGATCACACCACACTATAATAAAGGGGAATAAAAAAGAAGCCACCCATGCACTAACAATCACCATTATCCTGGGGGCCTATTTCACAGCCCTCCAAATATCAGAGTACATAGAAACACCATTCACTATCTCCGACAGCGTATACGGCTCACTATTTTTTGTAGCCACGGGCTTCCACGGCCTACATGTAATAATCGGGACCTCCTTCCTAACAGTCTGCCTAATACGCCTCATCCAGTTTCACTTTACAACCACCCACCACTTTGGGTACGAAGCCGCAATCTGATACTGACACTTCGTAGATATCGTCTGGTTGTTCCTATATGTCTCCGTATACTGATGAGGCTCATATTTCTTTAGTATACAAGTATAAATGCCCTCCAAGCATAAGGCCCCCACAGGGAAGAAATAATCAGCCTCACCCTCCTTATTATTATAGCCACAACAACAGCCACCCTCCTATACACCATCAACGCCCTGATACCAACAAAACCCGATATTAACAAACTCTCCCCCTACGAATGCGGGTTCGACCCCCTAGGCAACGCACGCTCCCCCATCTCCATCCAATTCTTCCTAGTTGCAATCTTATTCATCCTATTCGACTTAGAAATTATCCTACTCCTGCCCGTCCCCTGAAGCGCCAACACAAACCCAACAGCTACCACCACAACTATAACCACCGCCCTTCTAATTATCCTAACACTGGGCCTTGTATACGAGTGACTTCAAGGCGGACTAGAATGGGCAGAGTGTCGGGGTAGTCTAACCAGATATTTGATTTCGACTCAAAAGAACTTAACTAATAAGCCCCAATAATGGAACTAATCAAAACCATCCTAGCTGTAGCCTTTATAACCACCATCCTTAGCCTATCTATACAACACAAACACCTAATACTAGCACTCATGTGCATTGAGACCATAATACTTCTTCTATTCATACTATTAGTCACGTACACCTCAACCTCACTAACCCTATCACAAACCCCCATACCAATTATCCTACTCACTATCTCTGTGTGCGGAGCAGCAGTAGGCCTCAGCCTAGTCGTTGCAATCACACGAACTCATGGGAGTGACTTTCTAAAAAACTTAAACCTCCTATAATGCTTAAAACCCTTATAATAACGACAATACTAATCCCAACAATTCTCACTCTAAAGCCTAAAACACTATACCCAGTAACAACCTCTTACATATTCACACTAGCACTACTAAGTTTAACCCTCCTAGAGCCTAAATCAAACACGCTTTTAAACCTGGACCACACCTCAGCACCACTTCTCTCACTCTCCTATTGACTCCTCCCACTAATGACCATTGCCAGCCAACACGCAATAATTAAAGAACCCCTGCAACGACAACGAACATTTCTAGCAACACTAACACTCCTACAACTATTTATCTCAACAACATTTATAGCATCAAACCTAACCCTAATATATATTATATTTGAAGCCACCCTAATTCCCACCCTAATTATCATTACACGCTGAGGTCAACAAGCAGAGCGACTGACCGCAGGGACGTACTTCATACTATATACACTAACGACCTCTCTACCCCTACTCATAGCGATTATCTTCACTAACAACTCAACAAACACCCCAACCCCCTTTCTCCCATTACTGCCCCCCCTCAATCAATGAACTAGCCTCCTACTATGACTAGCCTGCCTAACCGCATTCCTAGCAAAAATACCCATCTACGGGCTACACCTTTGACTCCCAAAAGCCCACGTAGAAGCCCCCATTGCCGGCTCAATAGTCCTAGCAGCAATCCTGCTAAAACTCGGAGGATACGGAATCATCCGTATAATACAAATTTTACCCACAACAAAAACAGACATGTTCCTCCCATTCATCGTACTGGCCCTCTGGGGGGCCATCCTAGCCAACCTGACATGCCTACAACAAACGGACCTGAAATCCCTAATCGCCTACTCATCTATCAGCCACATGGGCCTAGTGGTAGCCGCAATTATCATCCAGACACCATGAGGCCTATCAGGGGCCACAGCCCTAATAATCGCCCACGGCTTTACCTCCTCAGCACTTTTCTGTCTAGCCAATACAACCTATGAACGCACACACACCCGAACCCTAATCCTCACACGAGGGTTCCACAATATCCTTCCCATAACCACAGCCTGATGACTACTAACTAACCTCATAAACATCGCCACCCCTCCCACCATAAACTTTACAAGCGAACTACTAATTATATCCTCCCTATTCAACTGATGTCCAACAACCATCATCCTACTTGGACTATCAATACTAATTACCGCCTCCTACTCCCTTCACATATTTCTATCAACACAAACAGGACCAACCCTGCTCAACAACCAAACAGAGCCGACACACTCACGAGAACATCTATTAATAGTCCTCCACATTATCCCCCTAGTAATAATCTCTATAAAACCAGAATTAATCATTAGAAGTGTGTGTAATTTAAAAAAAATATCAAGTTGTGACCCTGAAAATAGATATCACCTCGCACACCGAGAGGTTCAGAAGACCTGCTAATTCTTCAACCTGGTAAAGTACCAGCCCTCTCTTCTATCAAAGGAGAACAGTTACTCCACTGGTCTTAGGCACCAAGGCTCTTGGTGCAAATCCAAGTGATAGAAAATGAGCCTAGCTGTACCGACCATCATTCTAACAATCTTTTTCTCCCTAATTGTATCTACAATCCTACCCCCATCCAAACACAGCCTTAACAATACCAAACACACCCTAATACTAATATCAATAATTAGCATCATCCCCCTCAACGCACTATTAAACAACAATTACGAACTAACAATAACACTACTTCCCCTAATTGCCACCCCAACAGAAAATATCAACATTACCATTACACTAGACACACTATCATTAACCTTTATTCCAGTAGCCCTATTTATCACTTGATCCATCACTGAATTCTCCATCTGGTATATATCCTCCGACCCCAATATCAACAAATTCATTAAATATTTAATCACCTTCTTAATCACAATAATAATCATCATTACAGCCAACAACATATACCAACTCTTTATCGGCTGAGAAGGCGTAGGAATTATATCCTTCCTGCTAATCGGATGATGAGAGACACGATCAAGCGCTAACACAGCAGCCCTCCAAGCCATTATCTACAATCGAATCGGGGATGTCGGACTTATCCTCACCACCACCTGACTTATCACTTTTTCCTCAATAAACATACAAGAACTACTAATCCAACATGAAACAATCAACCTCATCCCTATAATAGGCTTAATAGCGGCAGCCATAGGAAAGTCCGCACAATTTAGCCTCCACCCATGACTGCCAGCAGCAATAGAGGGCCCCACACCCGTATCAGCCCTCCTTCACTCTAGCACCATAGTAGTGGCCGGAGTATTTCTACTAATCCGACTCCACCCTATTCTTAACAACAGCCCCACCATAAAAACAATGTGTCTTATCATCGGGGCAACAACAACTATATTCGCCGCAGCTGCAGCAATCACACAACACGACATCAAAAAAATCATTGCCCTATCAACTACAAGCCAACTAGGACTAATAATAACAATACTCGGATTAAACCAGCCCACTCTAGCCTTCCTCCACATAACCACACACTCCTTCTTTAAAGCACTGCTGTTTCTTTGCTCCGGCTCATTTATCCACAATTTAAATAATGAACAAGATCTACGAATAATAGGCAACCTACTAAAAACTGCACCAATAACCTCATCATTTACCATCATCGCCAGCCTCTCACTAATAGGAATACCCTTCCTATCGGGCTTTTACTCAAAAGACACTATCATCGAGACCATGACCAACTCCCACGTCAACCTATGAGCCTTAACAACCACATTAATCGCAACAACACTCTCCGCCTCCTACAGCATACAGATTATTCTACTTATTCTAACAGGGCCGTCACGCACCAACACTAACCCCCATAAAGAAACCAAAAACATCATACCCCCCCTAATACGCCTCGCCCTCGCCTCCATCCTTATCGGCAGCACCACTAAACTATCAGCCCTACAAGCCTCGCCCATAACAACAATACCAAAAACAGTAAAATTCATAGCACTAACTATAACAATCCTGGGGGTTGCCCTGTCAAAAGACTTCCTACAAACAACCATGCCCCTCTCCCCCCAAAAACCACGAACCATTAGCCTATTTTTTAATCAATTAGCATTCTTTAATATCCCCCATCGAGCCGTAACAATATACATACTAAAATCAAGCCAACGAATCTCAACAGAACTCATAGATCTGTGGGCCTTGGAAAATTGAGGCCCAAAGGGCCTCAAAAAAACATTCACCCAACTAACCGTTCTATCAACACAACACAAAAACATAATCAAAAACTACATAACTACCTTTACCCTCACCTTGCTCATCTTAATAATCCTAGCCCCCGCCTAAAAGGACGTAGGCTGCCCAAACGAGTCCAACCTAAAACCACTACAACAGAAAACAAAACCACAACTAAACCTCAGGCACACACCACCAACCCTGCCCCCCCACCACAATAAAAAACACCGTAACCATTTACCTCCAAACACACCCAATCCTCCCACCCAAGATAAACCAACAAACCTTGCCGACTGCCCCCAAGAACCAATATTAGCACACACACGACCACCCCAACACCTAAAAATACAACAAAATACCAAAACCCACTAACACCCACAACAACTTCTCCACCTTTCTCCACACTCACACAATAACCAAAAACCACAACTAGCCCCCCCAAATACACAATATACATTACCAGCGCCGCATAAGTACGGCCCATTACAACCATAGCAACACAACAAAAGAAAGAAACACCCATTAAAGAAACAACCCCCTGATAGGGCGCAACAGCAAAGCTTAAAACCACAACACCAAAAAACACTAAAGTTAAAATAAAATAAAGCAAATACTCTACTAAAAACATAGTTTTTACTCTTCTAGAGTCTTGCGGCCTGAAAAACCACCGTTGTATATCAACTACAAAAACATGCCCCACCAACACACACTCACACTATTTAACCTCCTCCCCGTGGGATCAAACATCTCAATTTGATGAAACTTTGGATCTATACTACTCACCTGCTTAATAATCCAAATTATAACTGGCTTCTTCCTAGCCATCCACTACACAGCCAACATCAACCTGGCCTTCTCATCTATCATCCACATCTCCCGAGATGTACCATACGGCTGAATCATACAAAACACACACGCCATCAGCGCATCCCTGTTCTTTATTTGCATCTACATCCACATCGCACGAGGAATCTACTACGGCTCCTACCTCAATAAAGAAGTCTGACTATCAGGCACTGCACTCTTAATCGTTTTAATAGCCACCGCTTTCTTCGGCTATGTCCTACCATGAGGCCAAATATCATTCTGAGCAGCAACAGTAATCACAAACCTCCTAACCGCCATCCCCTATTTAGGAACAACCCTCACCACGTGACTGTGGGGCGGCTTCGCAATCAATGACCCAACACTAACCCGATTCTTTGCTCTTCACTTTATCCTTCCATTCGCCATCATTTCCATATCCTCAATCCACATCCTACTACTACACAACGAGGGCTCCAACAACCCCCTAGGAACAAACTCAGATATCGACAAAATCCCATTCCACCCCTACCACTCTTACAAAGACGCCCTAATACTAACAATAATAATCACTCTACTATTCACCATCCTCTCATTCTACCCCAACATACTAAACGACCCAGAAAACTTCTCAAAAGCTAACCCCATAACCACCCCCCAACATATTAAACCCGAATGATACTTCCTATTCGCCTATGGAATCCTCCGATCAATCCCAAACAAGCTTGGCGGGACCCTCGCCCTAATCCTCTCTATCGCTATCCTTTTCACAGCCCCCTTCACCCACACCTCCTTTACCCGATCTATAATATTCCGACCCTTCATACAACTCATATTCTGAACCTTCGCTACCACATTCATCATCATTACCTGGGCCGCCACCAAACCCGTAGAACCACCATTCACAGAAATCGGCCAATTGGCCGCAATCCTATACTTCACATTCTTCATAGCTAACCCCGCACTGGGCCTAGTAGAAAACAAAATCTCAAATCTACCTTGCTCTAATAGCTTAAAGTCTAAAAGCGTTGTTCTTGTAAACCAAAGCCGGGTATCCCTTAGAGCAACAAACCACCACTTAATGAAAAATCCATATAACCGCAAAAAATAACTCTCCTAGGACCCCCCCCCTACCCCCCCCCACAATTTGGTCCTGAAATCGGCCTATATATGTACTCTTTACATATGTAGTCTTTATATTGCTATGTATAATAATACATTAATCGTTTTGCCTCACGCCTAATAAACGAGAATATGACTTTAATTATTTATATACGAAATCCGTTCACTCACATCATTTTCCCTCCTCATTTTCTGGGCGTTCCCCTTATCAGAGGTTGTCTGTTATTAGTAACCATGGCTATTAACTTCAAACCGGTGTCCCATGATTTATCCCTTCCCGTGAAATCCTCTATCCTTTCGCCAAAAGCACACAGTCCCGCTTCTCACGGCCATATATTGTAACTCCTCCCGTCTATGTCCTTTCCAAGACCGCTGGTTACACCTTCAAGAACACCTCAATGGTCCGGAACCACCCCGCCTTACTTGCTCTTTCCAAGACCTTTGGTCGCACCCTTTATCCTGGTACATGTGGCCTCATGTTCTTATCACGTATGCCCGCAGAGCCCCTGGTTGCCTTTTTTTAGGTACCTTTCACCTGACACCCATATATGCCCGTTACCGTCACCCCTCTCCGGGGTAGACCATTAGTCCAGGTGGAGCTATGTTCTTGGTCTAGCACCTTTCCCTATATGGATACATCTCTTAATGCTTGTTAGACATATTTTTCCATACTGCTAAAAATTTCATTCTTTTTTACTAAAGAAATCCCGCTTTGAGTACATTTTTTTACCCGTTTTTTCAAATTTTCACCAAAATCAATGCCACTTTTCCATACTAAATATTCCAAACCCGAAATCCTATAAGAAGTTATTTTTGCAATCCGTTTTATTTTTTTTTTAACGCGAGGAAAAAAAAGATTATAAAAAACCCCGACACATTTTAAGGCCCCCAAAATCGCCACCTTTCACATCGCCTCGAATCACAAGCGCCAATTGCCCGATGGCGAACACAGCCGTTTTTGCCTTTATTTTTAACCCAAACCCGAGTTTTTATATATTAC